AAAAATAATGTTATTATACCTATCAAAGCTATTATATTCATTATGTACGGTATAACTATGAAAAGCGGAAGAAGCCGAGCTACAAGAAAAATTCCCGCAGCTACCATAGTAGCTGCATGTATAAGAGCCGAAATAGGGGTAGGTCCTTCCATAGCATCGGGTAACCATACATGAAGAGGAAATTGAGCAGATTTAGCAACTGCACCAGCAAATACTAGAAAGGCACACAAAGTAACAAATAAAAAATTAACTTCATTATTATAAACCAAATTTTTGAATATTTCGAATAAATCCCAAAATTCTAAACTACCTGTTATCCAATAAAAACCTAAAATTCCTAATAATAAACCAAAATCCCCCACGCGATTAGTTACAAACGCTTTTTGACAAGCATTCGCCGCAATGGGTCGTGTAAACCAAAAACCTATTAATAGATAAGAACACATTCCAACTAATTCCCAAAAAAAATAAATTTGTATCAAATTAGAACTCATAACTAATCCTAACATTGAAGTATTGAAAAAACTCATATAAGCAAAAAATCGCAAATATCCCTGATCATGCGACATATAATTGTCGCTATAAATAAGAACCATAATTCCAACAGTAGTGATTAATATTAACATAATAGAAGTAAGTGGATCAACCAAATAGCCAAATTCAAAAGAAAAATCATTATTGATGGTCCAAGACCATCCATATAGATGGATAGAACTATTATTTATTTGTTGAATGGCTAAATAGATTGAACAAATCATAACTATACTTAGCAATAAAACACTAGGAAAAACCCACATACGGCGAATATTTTTTGTTGACGTTGGAAAAAGTAAAAGTCCTACTCCTATTAAGATAGGAACTGGAAGTGGAATGAAAGGTATGATCCATGAATATTGATATGTATATTCCATAAAAAAAAAAAATTTCTTAATTAATTATTTATGATTTACTGGCTCTTATTTCTTTTGAAAGGGGTCAGTTAAGAAAAAATGGAATAAAAAATTAAGATATACAAAACTAAAATAGAATTTTCTACCCTTAATTATTAATTATTTGGATTATTCAGAATCTTTTTCAATTACGTCAAATATTTTAAATCAAATCAAGAGGTTCAATTTTGTCAACTGATATGAACAAGTTACTAGTGAAAAAAGTACTTTATATTACTTTATTTTTTTTTTTATTTTTTTTTTTCAATTTTGATTTTTCAATATTAAATATATGACTTTATATTAAAATAATTTTAATATAAGTATAAAATTTTAGGAAGATATAAAAAACGAAAATTTACATTTTTCTATTACAAATTTACATTTTTCTATTACAATAATATATTGTATAATATATACAGTTACAAAAAATTATATCTATAGAGCAAGGATAAATAATAATTACACCAAAACAAAATATAAAATATAGTATTTTTTTTTGATAAGAACCCATAATTGATGCCAGAAAAGAAAAGTTATTTCTGATTTTTTTAATTAGGTTATTCAGAATCATTAAACAATTCATTTTGAAACTGATTGATTGTCTTTTTTTGTAATAAAAGACATTTGTATTTTTAGTAAACGTTATGATATCTCAAAAATGACATACTTTACAGAAAATTGAAAGAAGGAATTCCTAAAATAGTTTTTAGAAAATCATCTATTTTGGAAAATTACCTACTAGATTAACTACTAATCCCATTTCAATTTTCTAATTCAAATTAGATGGACTCTTTTTTTGAGCCTGACCAATTAAATGAATTCAATTGATAATTGAATTGATAGTAAAATGAGTAAAATGGATAGTAAAAAATTATTCAATTTTTTTTTTTATTATGAATTTAATTCCATGGAAGATACAGTCTTTTTGTTTGTCTTTTTTTTTGTTACTAGTAAGATTTTATGTGATTTTTCTATATTCATATTTTTATGATATGAAGGGAGTACAAGTTAGAAAAAAAAAAAATAAATAGATAATTAATAGTAACGAACAATTGGTTTTGAATACTAAATGTCTTTGACATCCAACTATAAAAATGAATAACCTATTCTAATTTTTTAATGGCAGTTCCAAAAAAACGCACTTCTATATCAAAAAAAAGGATTCGTAAAAATATTTGGAAAAGGAAAGGATATTGGGCAGCATTGAAAGCTTTTTCATTAGGGAAATCTCTTTCTACGAAGAGTTCAAAAAGTTTTTTTATACAAAAAATAAATAATCAAAGATTGAAATAATCTGAATTGGTCTGATTTGAAAAAAAAAAAATAGATATTAAATGAAAATTTAATAAAAAAAAATAGAATATAGAATAAAATAATATATAATGAATGTATAAATAAAAAGAATTTTTTTTTGATTCTCTTTTTTTTGATTCTCTAATGTTTTAACCTAATTAAAATCTTAAATTGAATTTTTTTTGCTTTTATAGTAGAATCATTTTTTTTGTCTACTGTTTTGTCTACTGAATTAGAATTATAAAATAGTACTTTTACTTTTGTGTTTGAAAAAGAATAAACGCAAGCACACGATTTCACCTTTCTTTTTATTTCTTTTTAGTATATTTTATCGTTTTTGGGATGGGGATTCCTATTTTCCCCATCGATTCAATAATTGAAAATAGAATTCTAATTTTATTTCATTAGAAAATATTTTTTTGAAATACAGTACAATTATGATCTAAATTGGAATTTGCATTATTTTATTTGCACATTCTGGCTCAAGACTTAACAATATTTAATCGGTTTATTAAATTTTAACAAAAATCCGCTACACAACTAAATCCCTGACAATTAATACAAAGCTATGCAAATAATTCCCTAAATCTATTGTGTATATTACTAAATTTGTAATACAGAAAATCCTATTTCTCCATCAAAAAATGAATTTTTTATTAGATTCATAAACTAAATAATCTAAATGAGAAATAAATTATAAATTCAAAAATGTAAATAATAAAAAACATTTTCTTTTGAGTTCTATTCATGAATTGAAGTCATAACTATAACGTTCGAAGAATTACATTTTAGTCGAGCATAAACTAATAAATTATCAAAACCTATTGTATTGTTAAGTTAAATAAAACAGGTACCCTTATCCCTTATAAGTCAATAATAAATCTAAATACAAAAATAAAAACTATTGAAAACGTTACGTTAAAATCTATAATTTAAAACCAAGTTATTATTTATTAATTTGAATGTTTCCTAAAAAAAAATATTAAATTGAATTGACTACTTTAATCTCGACGATTGAATAAAAAAAAGTTATTATGATTTCGAGCAAGCCGCTATGGTGAAATCGGTAGACACGCTGCTCTTAGGAAGCAGTGCTAAAGCATCTCGGTTCGAGTCCGAGTGGCGGCATGCCATCTTCTAAAAAAGTAAGTCCTAGAAAATTCAAATAAAAAAAAAGTTCTATAATGAATTCAATTCCCGATTTCCATTCCTATAATGAAAGAAGAGTTCTTCCCCACCCCTTTTTTTTATTTAAAAAATTTATGATATTTTCAACTTTAGAGCATATCTTAGCTCATATATCCTTTTCAGTCGTTTCAATTGTAATTACAATTCATTTAATAACATTATTAGTCGATGAAATCGTAGGACTATATGATTCGTCTCAAAAGGGCATGATAACTATTTTTTTTTGTATAACAGGATTATTAGTTACTCGTTGGATTTATTTTAGACATTTACCATTAAGTAATTTATATGAATCATTAATCTTTCTTTCCTGGAGTTTCTCCATAATTCATATGGTTCCATATTTACAAAAAAATAAAAACTATTTCAATTTAAAAGCAATAACGGCGCCAAGTGCTATTTTTACCCAAGGTTTTGCTACTTCGGGTCTTTTAACTGAAATGCATCAATCCGAAATATTAGTACCTGCTCTCCAATCTCATTGGTTAATGATGCACGTAAGTATGATGGTATTGGGATATGCGACTCTTTTATGCGGATCATTATTATCACTAGCCCTTCTAGTCATTAAATTTCGAAAATTAATAAGGATTTTTAGTATTCAATATGTTAACGTTAGCGAAAAAAACAATGTTTTACCAAACATTTCTTTTCTTTCTTCTCGGAATTATTACAGGTTTCAATTAATTCAACAATTGGATCTTTGGAGTTATCGTATTATTAGTTTAGGGTTTATCTTTTTAACCATAGGTATTCTTTCGGGAGCAGTATGGGCTAATGAAGCATGGGGATCATATTGGAATTGGGATCCAAAGGAGACTTGGGCATTTATTACTTGGACCATATTTGCAATTTATTTACATACTCGAACAAATAAAAATTTGGAAAGTGTAAATTCTGCAATTGTAGCTTCGATAGGTTTTCTTATAATTTGGATATGTTATTTTGGGGTAAATTTATTCGGAATAGGATTGCATAGTTATGGTTCATTTACATTAACATCTTGAAAAAAGTACTTGACGAATTCAAAACAAAGATAGTACAGCTTAAGTGTCTATATTAAGAAAACTTCATGTAAGCCGTCGAAAACCCTTTGAATTACTTCATTTCCATTCCTTTACAAAAAGGGTTTTCGATGGCTTACATACTTACTGCTTAGAATAGAATTCCTATTTTTTTTTTTATAAGTAAAAATAAAAAAAAAAAAAACTATCGATAAAAATAATTAGATAAAACAGCTTCGACTTTGTCAACTGATAATGAGAAAACGAAATCTGGATAAATACCAATAGCTATTACAGGTAGAAGGATAGAGATCGAAATAAATAACTCTCGCGGTCCAGAATCAACAAAATAAGAGTTTTGAGCATTCAAATTTAAAAACTTGTATCCATAGAACATCTGGCGTAACATAGATAATGAATAAATAGGAGTTAATATCATACCAATTGCCATTACAAAAGTAATTAATATTTTTGTCATTAAAAGATATTTTTGGCTAGTAAGTATTCCAAAAAATACTATCAATTCTGCAACAAAACCGCTCATGCCCGGTAATGCAAGAGAGGCCATTGATAAAATACTGAAAGTTGCAAATATTTTTGGAATTGTGATAGCCATTCCGCCCATTTTGTCGAGATAAACAAGACGTATTCTATCATAACTCGTTCCTGCCAAGAAAAAAAGCGCAGCACCAATAAATCCATGAGAAATTATTTGTAAAATAGCTCCATTGAGTCCTGTATCGCTTATAGAACCAAGTCCTATAATTATGAAACCCATATGAGATACGGAGGAGTAAGCTATTCTTTTTTTTAAATTATATTGCCCTGGAGATGTTGAAGCTGCATAGATTATTTGAATTGTGCCTATTATCATCAACCAGGGAGAAAATATAGAATGAGAGTGAGGAAATAATCCCATATTGATCCGAACCAACCCATATGCTCCCATTTTTAATAAGATTCCAGCTAGAAGCATACAAGTACTGTAATGTGCCTCTCCATGAGTGTCTGGTAACCATGTATGTAAGGGTATAATCGGCAATTTGACAGCAAAAGCAATAAAAAATCCAAGATAAAATAGTATTTCCACTGCTACAGGATAGGATTGATTAGCTGATGTTTCAAAATTTAATGTTGGTTCATTAGAACCATATAAACAAATACCCAGAATTCCCATTAATAAAAAAACAGAACTTACTGCAGTGTACAAAATAAATTTTGTAGCTGAATACAAACGTTTCTTTCCCCCCCACATGGAGAGAAGTAGATAAACTGGAATTAATTCTAATTCCCACATGATGAAAAAAAGTAAAAGGTCTTGAGAAGAAAATGGTCCTATTTGACCGCTATACATTGCTAACATCAGGAAATGGAATAATCGGGAATCTCGAGTAACCGGCCGAGCCGCTAAAGTAGCTAAAGTGGTGATAAATCCCGTTAGCAAAACAGGTCCTATAGAAATTCCATCTATTCCCAATCTCCAGTAAAAATCAAAAAAATGGATCCATTTATAATTTTCTATTAATTGGATTAATGGATCGTCCAATTGGAAATGATAACCAAATGCATAGGTTGTTAGAAGGAGTTCTATTATACATATACAAAGAGTATACCATCTAATTATCTTATTTCCTCTATGAGGAAGAAAGAAAATTAAGGAACCCGCAAAGATTGGCAAAAATACAACTATCGTTAACCAAGGAAAGTAATTCGTGGTAAAAATAAAATACACTTGGACCGACAAAAACCCGTGCTCCAATATTTTGGAGCACGGGTTTTTGTCGGTAAAGGTAAAAAAAAAAATAAAATGTATTCAAGTAGGTTTTTTGGAATGGATCAATAAGCTAGACCCATACTTCGAGTTGTTTCATGCCATAAATAAACTCGAACACTCAAAAAATCTGTTGGACAGGCGGATTCACATCTCTTACAACCCACACAGTCTTCTGTTCTTGGAGCAGAAGCAATTTGCTTAGCTTTACACCCGTCCCAAGGTATCATTTCTAATACATCTGTGGGGCAGGCTCGGACACATTGAGTGCACCCTATACATGTATCATAAATCTTTACTGAATGTGACATTGGATCTAGAATTTTTTTTAATTAGAAATTTTCGATCTAGTAAACTTGTAAATGAATCATATATTTAGACACCAGATGAATCAATGATTTATCAGAATTTTTTTTAATCAATTTACCTCCTAATCTACCTACTTCTGAATCAACTTATGTGAAAGAGCCAAGATACTTTGATTTCTTACATTTTCGCAAACCGGATCATTATTATGTATAATATATGCTAATTCGAACTTATCAATATTCTAATTTCTATGATTAATACTACTTATGCAACAAATTAGATTGATTTATACGAATTGATTTTCTGTTACGATAAATTGACGAAACAATTGCTGGTCCAATAGCTGCTTCAGCGGCTGCAATAGCTATAACAAAAATGGAGAAAATATTTCCTTTTAATTGGCGACTATCAAAAAAATCAGAAAATGTTACGAAATTAATATTAACCGCATTCAGTATAAGTTCAAGACACATAAGGGCTCTAACCATATTTCGGCTCGTGATCAATCCATAGATACCGATAGAAAATAAGTAAGCACTCAAAACAAGTACATGTTCGAGCATCATTGATCAACTCCTTATCAATTTCAATTCATTTCAATATAATATGAACAACAATTCGACGGATTCAATTGACTAGAATAAAAAAAAAAAGTATGGCAAAAACTATTAGTAATAGATCAATAATAAAAAAAAAAAGTTCTATTTTATCTTTTTATTTTATATTTATACATAAACAATCTTGAATTTTAATTGAAGGAAAATAATAACACAAAATAAAATTTGATTTTGATTGCTGTTGCTAATTTTATAGATTTATTATTGGCGCGCCACGGCAATTGCACCTATTAAAGCAACTAAAAGAATTATCGAAATGAATTCAAATGGAAGAAAAAAATCTGTTGATAAATGAATTCCAATTTGTTGACTATTACTTATCAAATCTTGCTCTATAATCTGGTTTGATCTTGTAGTCCAAATAATCCCGTACCATGACGTATCCGTAATAGTAGTCATTAGTAAAAGAAAAATACTTGTACAAACCAACAAAGTAACCCCATCCCCAATGGTCCAAAGAGTAAAATCGTTGGAATAGTCTGAACCATTCATGAACATTACAGCAAATAGGATTAAAACATTTATAGCTCCCACGTAAATAAGGAGTTGGGCAGCAGCTACAAAATATGAATTTAATAGAATATAGAATAAGGATATACAAACAAGAACCAGTCCCAATGAAAAGGCAGAAAAAATTGGGTTAGTAAGTAATACTACTCCTATACCTCCTAATAGAAGACCTAAGCCCAGAAAGACTAAAAGAAAATCATGTATTGGTCCAGGTAAATCCATTATATTAAAATAAGAGATAAATAAATCAAAATGTTTTTCATGCCCTTATTGAGACTAGACCAGAAAAAAAAAAAAAAAAAAATAGATGATTCAAAAAATATTCCTATCAAAAACTAAAAACTATATATATAATTTTTTTTTTTTGAAATAATTTCAGATATATGAATTAATAGATTTTCAATCCAAATTAAGACATGATTTTTACCAATCAATCAATACTTGAGATTTGTAGGTATTAACCAAAGAAAACGAAAAACCTCATTCTTTTAGATCAAAATCGAATCTTAGTAATTACATTACACAATTTTATTACACAATTTTTTTTAATCTTAAATCAAGAGATTTACTTATGAGGCGAATTTAAAATTGTTCGAATTGTATAATCGTTAATTACTGACATTGGTAAACGACCCAAGGCAATTTGATTATAATTCAATTCGTGACGATCATAAGTAGAAAGTTCATATTCTTCAGTCATTGATAAACAATTTGTTGGACAATACTCAACACAGTTACCACAAAATATACAGATTCCGAAATCAATACTATAATTAAGTAATCGTTTCTTGCGAATATCAGTTTCTAATTTCCAATCAACGACAGGTAGGTCTATAGGACATACACGCACACATACTTCACAAGCAATACATTTATCAAATTCAAAATGGATTCGACCGCGGAAACGCTCCGCAGTAATTAATTTTTCATAAGGATATTGAATAGTTATGGGTAAACGATTTACGTGGGATAAGGTAATCATGAAACCTTGACCAATGTACCTTGCAGCTCGTACTGTTTGTTGACCATAATTCATGAACCCAGTTATTATAGAAAACATATTGGGAATATATATGAATAATTTTATGTTTGTTTATTTCTCTTGTTTGATCCAAATTGTGAATAGAAGATAGTCCTTTACAGTGAAAAGAGTTGGAAAGAAGTTGTTAATAATAGATTTCCAAGAGAAATAGGTAAAAGAAATTTCCATCCAAGATTCAATAGTTGGTCCATTCGTAGCCTAGGTAAAGTCCATCTTGTTGTGATAGGAATGAACAAAAGCAAATACGTTTTCGCTAATGTAATGAAAATACCAATTATTGGTTCAAAAACTCTATATGTTTTATTTATTTCAAAAAGCTCAGAAACAAATATATATGGAATAGAGATATTCCAACCGCCTAAGTAAAGAACTGTTACAAATAATGAAGAAACTAATAAGTTTAGATAGGAAGCAACGTAAAATAACCCAAATTTGATACCCGAGTATTCGGTTTGATAACCTGCTACTAATTCTTCTTCTGCTTCTGGTAAATCAAAAGGTAATCTTTCACATTCTGCTAGGGAAGAAATTAGAAAAATGATAAACCCTATAGGTTGACGCCACAAATTCCATCCCCAAAAACCATATTTTGATTGAGCCTCAACTATATCAACTGTACTTGAACTATTAGATAATTATAGTCGATGATACTATTATTGTTTCCATCGCTAGTACAGAACCGTACATGAGATTTTCATCTCATACGGCTCCTTGAGGACCATAAATAAATCTAAGGACCGGGTATTTTATCTTGATATGTTTAGAAGATAGATAAGGTCAAAATATATCATACGATCCTGAATTAGATCAATTGAATTCTATCGGTTATTGTTTAACAATAATATGTTTTTTTTTTTTTTAATAATGAAAAATTATAAATAATATATATAAATATATAAATTATATAAAAATATATAAATTAAAATATATATAAATAATTAAATATAAATAATTAAATATTAATAAAATATATATAAATTATAAATATGAAAATATAAAATATATATAAATAATAAAATATATATAAATTATAAATATGAAAATATAAAATATATATAAATATGAATTTTAGAACAAAATTATATTTATATATATTCAAAATTATATATTATATTTATAATATTAAGAATAAATATAATAAATTATTAATATTATTAATAAATAATATTATTTATTAATAATAAATAATTAAGAACTCCAATTTGAATAATAAATAATAAATCAAATTTAAAATACTTCTGAATTGATCTCATCCTTTCTTTATCTTTAAATTTTTTTTTTGTTGAGGAATAATTCCATTCTTCAATAAAATATTCCTTGTAAAAGTAGAAATAACCCGGCTTTTTTTTCACTTACATTATACATTACATTCCTTTATGAATTATGATATGAATTCTATTTATGCGAATATGGATATAAAAAGGAAAGAATAAAAGGAAAGAAAGATCTTTTTTTTTTTATTGTAATTTCTATTGGAATTGGATTCTTTTATATATCTATATATATATTTTCTATTCTTCTTTCTTTTTCTTCTATTCTTTTTCTGAGAAATAGAAATAAAGGGCTTAGAAAATACAAAGTAAAGGATTATTTCGTTTCAAATAGTCATTTATTTAATACGTGGATAGGAGCATACTCTGGATTGGAATTGTGGGTAGTACTGCCTGATCATTTCTACCAACTTAAAGCCCCAATTAATATTCTTTGTATATTATGCAGAAATATACTTTTGGATAATTTCCATAATTGCCATTACTAATCCTTTTCGTATATTGGTGTTTCTAACTATCCACTCGTTTTTGTTCAATCATCCATTATGGTTCAATCATCCATTATGTTATGGTAATACATGTATGAGAATACATATAAACAATAGTAATAGTGAAAAATTGATATATATGGTTAATCTTTTGAACCCGCTTCAAGTTAGGATGACTAATCAACCAATCTTGGGATAAATGGTCTCTTTTATTTTTGTTTATTTCCGCCCAACTCTCTAACTCTTATACATAGAAAATGAGACTCAATATTTTGACAGCAAATTTATATATAAGCTGTTTTCTTTCACTCATATAACTATCTGATTTAGTTCATCAATCAAAATAATTAATAAAAAAATGAAAATATCGACTCAATTCATTTTTCCCCTTTTCTAGAGAGGAAGGAATAGAGAAAAATTTATGTCTCAACGAATCACACGTAGAGATATTGACAATACACATAAAGTTAATGGTATTTCATAACTAATCGATTGAGCAGCAGCTCGTAGACCACCTAAAAAGGAATATTTATTATTTGATCCGTATCCTGACATCAGAAGACCAATGGGAGCAATACTTGAAATGGCAATCCATAAAAAAACACCGATATTAAGATCCGCTAAAACAAGGTGATATCCAAAAGGGACTACTAAATAGCTTACTAAAATGGAGATGACTGCTATGGATGGTCCGATACTGAATAAACGAGTATCTCCTCTAGATGGAAGGAGATTTTCTTTGAAAAGTAGTTTTGTCCCATCTGCTAGAGCTTGAAGAACTCCCAAAGGACCGGCGTATTCAGGTCCAATACGTTGTTGTATTCCTGCAGATATTTCTCTTTCTAACCATACAATTACCAGTACACCTATTGTGATTCCCAATACAAGAGTCAAAATAGGAATAAGGATCCATATAATTCCATAGACCTCTTTAATAAATTCGAATTTAGAAAAAGAATTGATATCTTGTACTTCGTTTGTATCAATTATCATTTCAACGATCAACTTCTCCCATAATGATATCTATACTACCTAGTATCGTCATAATATCAGCCAATTTCATTCTTTTAACTAACTGAGGAAGAATTTGCAAATTGATAAAACCTGGTGGGCGTATTTTCCATCTCCAAGGAAAAACACTCTGATCCCCTATCAGAAAAATTCCTAATTCTCCCTTTGGGGCTTCGACTCTCACATAGAGTTCTTGTTTTGGCAATTCAAATGTAGGAGACGGTTTTTTACTAATAAATCTATATTCAAAATCATTCCATTCTGAATTCCTTTCTCTATCAAAGTATCGAATTTCTAAATTCTCATATGGCCCCCCCGGAATTCCTTCTAGAGCCTGTTGAATAATTTTTATGGATTCGGTCATTTCACCAATTCGGACTAGATAACGAGCTAATGAATCTCCCTCTTTTTGCCACTGTACTTCCCAATCAAATTCGTCGTAACACTCATAATGATCAACCTTACGAAGATCCCATTGTATTCCGGAAGCTCGCAGCATTGGTCCTGATAAACCCCAATTTATTACTTCCTCTCTACCAATAATGCCTACTCCCTCAACTCGTTCTAAAAAAATAGGATTTCGTGTAATAAGTTTTTGATATTCAGTAACTCCCGTTAAAAAATAATCGCAAAAATCCAAACATTTATCTATCCAGCCATGAGGTAGATCAGTCGCTACTCCTCCGATACGAAAATAATTATGCATCATTCTCATACCGGTGGCAGCTTCAAATAGATCATATACTAACTCTCTTTCTCTGAAAATATAGAAGAAAGGGGTCTGGGCACCAATATCTGCCATAAAAGGACCAAGCCATAACAGATGAGAAGCTATACGACTCAACTCCAGCATAATTACTCGAATATAGCTGGCTCTTTTAGGTACTTGAATATTTCCCAACTGTTCCGGTCCATTTACGGTTATTGCTTCTGTGAACATCGTAGCTAAATAATCCCAACGTGTTACATAAGGCAGATATTGTATAATTGTTCGGTTTTCCGCAATTTTTTCCATCCCTCGGTGTAAATAGCCCAATATTGGTTCACAGTCAATAACATCTTCACCATCTAGAGTAACGATGAGTCGAAGAACACCATGCATTGATGGGTGGTGAGGGCCCATATTTACTTTCATGAGGTCTTGTCTTGTAGCTGGTATATTCATAGGTTTTTCCTCGATTCATTCTTTCATGAATTTCTGAAAACGTAAATAAGTTCATTAAAATTCAAGATCTAATACATCAAATAATTCAAAATGCATCTTCAAATTTCAAATTAACGAGTTTTTGATTCCCGAATATTCAATTGATTAATTAATTCTTTATAACATATTCGATTTTTCTTTGACAAATAAGACAGCATCCGTTGGCGTTTTCCCAAAATTTTCCGTAGGCCCCTCTGTGATGAATAGTCTTTTCTGTGCAATTCCAAATGGGAAGAAAGTTTTCGTATCCTATTGGTGAGGCTTTTTATTTGAAATGCAACAGACCCTCTGTTTTCGTTTTTTTCTTCTTGCGAAATAACCGAGATTAATGATTTTTTTACCATAAAATGAAATACTCTCTCCCCTCACTTGCTCTCTTTTTAGTGATAGATTTTTTTTTATTGATCAATAATAATAATGCCACTTATTTTAATTTGATATATACAAGAATCTTAATTTCGTTAATAATTTATCATTTTTTTTTATTGGGATTCAACTTGGTATCAAAAAAGATGGTTTTCTGCACTCACCAAAGATAAAAATTTATAACAAAAATGAAAATAAGAAGATTTTGTTGATCCTTTCGAGATCTAATTGATATGTCATTCAAATTAAATGAATATCATCTATCAGAATGGAATGTAAAACAATGTATGCATCTCTTTGCCTTTATAGACCCGACCCAACAGGGTATAGAAAATAGAGTAAAAATGTACCATTAATAAATTTTCAATCGTGGATACATATCTATTCTTACCATACTGAAACGACTGCCATTATTGGTATCAAACCAATAGCGGTTCATACAAGCTAAATCTTCTAATCTATAATTAGGCCAAAGAAAGAACTTTAATTTAATTAGTTTATTTTTTTCTTTTTTGTTTTTATCAAAAACTTGATTGGTTGCCCGATTTCCATTAAAAAATCTTGTGTTTTTAGGTATATCATTTTTATTTTTAGAATTGAAACAAATTAGAATTCTCAATTCTCTACGACGTCTGGGGGATAAAATAGTTTCAGGAACAAACAAATCATAATTCTTTTTGTCTCTATTTCCAGTTATCTTTTGATATTTTGGGATGAATTCATCAGAATTCTTCTTATCAACATGACCCTTTTCTCGGTACCTTTTATTAATTGTTTGCTTACTCTTATGAACCAACGAAATACTTATGGTTTGATACATAATAAATTGTCCTTCTTTTTTTATAGACAAAGGAACTGGTTCGATAAACAATATTCCCTTTTTGATCAATTCTGTAAAAGTTAAATCTTTCTGAACCATTAGAATATCCAGATTAATTTCTCTCCTTTGAATAGAGGATATAGTAATTTCTTTTGGATTTATCAGTCTAAGCAGTAGACAATATACTTTGATGTTATTGATCATTTTTTGATTTAAAAAAGAATCCCATCTCAATTGAAAACGCAAATACCTTTTTAGGAAAAAACCAAATTCTGCTGCTATCCTGTATTGTTTTTTATCTTTTTTCTTTTTTGATCCCAAATAATTTTCTTTAACAGCTTTTTCTTGATTTGAAAAAATTGATTCAAAATCTGCTTGGTCTGCAGATTCTTTTTCTCCTTGATTTTCATTTAAATTAAAAAGAAGTAATTTGATTGGTATGGTCCATGGTTTAATCTTATACACATTATAAAGTATCAAAAATTCTGAGAAAAACCAAAGTTCCAGATTTGATATGGGACAACTTAGTATTTCTTCATTCAGTTTCATCCAATCAAAAAGTGTTTTTTTATTGGATAAGTTGATTTCTTGATTTTGATAAATTGGTAGAAAAAAAAGAACTTTCTTAGCAATTTTTTCAATTATTTGATAATTATTAGTCCTACTCTTAGTATATTTATTTCTGTTGGTGTCAATATCCATATTGATCCAGGCCTCAATATCGACTTTTTTTTTAAGACCAAAATTGAGAATTATCCAATTAAAATATTTTCTATCCATATTTTTCTTCTTATCTATAATATTATCTTCTACTAGATAATTATGGATAGGGGTATTCACTATCCTATTAAACCTATTAAATAAATTTCGTTTATGTGTGTTGTAATTATCAAAAATATCTTGGTTATTGTTTATTTGTAATGGAAATCTATAAATAGATGAGTTTTTATTATCTTCATAATTAATAAATTTATACGATAAATTATCATATCTATATTGTTTTTTAACATTTTTTTTTTGATTCGGTAATGAGTCTTCTTCCAAATTTGTTTGTTTTTTGTAGTTAATTAATCGGGTTTTTTTGTATGAATCATATTTGTTTAAATATTTATTCTGATCTATAGAGTGGTGATTGACTGTATCTCGCCATTTTTTTGGTACTAATTTACTAGACCATCTAATTTGAGATAAATCATATTGATAATGACTCTTTAACCAATTTTTCCATTGATTCATTTCTAAATTGGAGAAATTCTTATGTTTTAATTTGGAATGAAATATTTCCTTTGTTCCAAAAAAATAATCTTTTATTTTATTCTTAAGAAAAAAGGATGTTCCGTTATATTCAAAGACAGATCTTAATTTAGAGAAGTTAAAAACTGGAGTTTGTGATAATTTGTAAAATACATATGCTTGTGACAAGTAAGATAATTTATAAAAAGTCTGTGAGTTCTTATTCTTATTACTAATATTATAAAATGATTTTTTTCTAGTTGAAATAAAGTGAATTCTATTTTGTTTTGTTTTATCAATTCCTTCTTGATTTGTTTCATCATTTGAAATAGATTTATTATTGTAAATGTATTTATTAATAATTTTTTTTGTTGATTCAAGAAAAAAAAGTGGTGTATTTTTTTTAGGAAAATTTTTAATGCATAAAAGGATATCTATATAGATCTTTTCAATTAAAAATTTTCGAAAAGAATTTACTTTACGAATTAGTCGAACATTTTTTCTTTTTAATATCTGCAAAATATTTGTTGGCACTTCCAATTTTTTATCATTATAAATAATTTTCTTAGACCTTCTATCTGAGGATATAAATCTTTTTTTTTTTTCTTTTGAAATTTTTTCTATTTGATTTAGGATTGTGTTTGTTCTATCAGTCAGATCTTGTATTTTTTTTTTTGTCAATGAATCATTTATCCAATCCGTACATTGAATTTGAATAGGCGATTCGTAAATTATTTCATTACTCATTTTCGAATCTTTTTTTTTTTTAATTTCAACATTGCTCACTTCATATATTTCTCGTAATCCAAATAATAAAATTGGGTTTATTTTTGAGAGTTCTTTTATTATTTTTTTTAGAACTAGAATGCTTTGAATAACCCATTTTTTTGTTTCTTTTGAGGCATTAAAAAAAAATCTTGTGTTTTCTTTAAAAATTCTTATAACTTGAAAACATTTCTTTTTCAATTTTCTAATTTTTTTTTTGAGTTCTTTAAAAATAGGTTCAAAAAATGAAAATTGTTTTTGAGGAGAACCAAAAGGAAGTTCAGTTTCCATTCCCAAAACTGTTAAAAAACAAAAATCATTTTTTTGTCCTTTATTTTTTGTTAGATTGTTATAAGTTTTTCGTGTCTTAGATTTGTGCCAAGGTTTCAGAGAAAAGGGAAATAGGACTTTTATCTGAATACCGTCTGTTAACCAGTTTTTTGGAAATTCTTTTTCTGATAATTGAATCCCATTATAAGTACATTTAATATGCATTTCTTTATTCCAATCCTTTAAATCTTCGGTCCATTCGGGAAATTGAAATAATAGTATACGAGCGCTATTTTTAGCTATTATTAATGAGGGTAATAATATATATTTTCTAAAAAAAGATTGGGTTATTAATAGAATACCTCTTATTACTTGAGCAAATAGAATGCTATCCCAGGCTTCTGCTATTTCTATACGTTCTTTTTCTCTTCTTTCTTTTTCTCTTCTTTTTCCTTCTTCTTTTTTTTTATCATTTTCTTTTGTCTTTTTCTTTGTATAATCCGAAATTTTGAATTCTGTATTTTTCCATACCCAATTTTTAAAAATTATTTTTATCGGCTCAAATATATCAAAAGAAAAAAAAGTGGCTTTGTCTATTCGGTCCAAAAAAACGGGGGAGTGTACATTTGCTTCAAAGGGTGTCCAAATAATTGTTTTACGCCTTTGGACACGCCTAGATCCTTTAATTATATTTCGACGAAAATCGGATTGTTGCGAATAACGTATTAAAGCCACTTCGTCTGTTTCATCATTATCATTATTTTCAGTCTCTTTGAAATTATGATAAGTATCAGTATTTTGTAGGTTTTTATTAAAAATAACTACACGTTTGCATTTTCGTGAACGAATCTCATGATCCAGTACTACACTTTCTTCGGTTTCGCCTTCCATTTGTTCTAACTCGTTGATTAATTTGTATGACCATCGAGAAACTTTTTTACTGATTTCATTTATTGCAATAGATTTTGTTCGAATTGTTTTATTGTTAAGATCAGTTAGAACGGTATCAAAAAAAAATTGAATTTTTTTTTTTCGTTCTTCTAAATCAATTTTGCTTTGTTCGGTTTGACTTTTACTAAGTAAATAAAACTTTTTCAAATTTAAACTTGATGGAGATTTTATAGTAAATCCATTGATTAAATTAAAAAAATGACTAATTTGTATTTCGAATGATTTTATATCAAATATATTTTTTTTTTGTTCAAATTCTAAGTAATTCAAAATAAGTAGTAGACTATGAATCTTATTTATACAAATCTTTTCTATCTCATTTTTTTCATTTTTTCTGAAAGTATCATTTGAAGGTGAAACCCCTTTTTTGATTCGTCCGCGATAGGGTCCATTTAAGAAAGGATCATATATTTTAGTTAAGTATTCTTTTTTATTTTTAGTTTTATCATTACATA